TTTCTACACCCGTCTTTTTTTAGGGGGTCTGCAACCATTGTGTGGCATAGGGGTTACATCCCGTACGAAATTTAAAAGGATACCGCTTCTACGAATAGCTCGTAATGCCGCATCTCTTCCGAGACCAGGACCCTTTATCATGACTTCTGCTCGTTGCATACCTTGATCCGCTACTGCTCGAATAGCATTTCCTGCTGCGGTTTGAGCAGCAAAAGGCGTACCTCTTCTTGTACCCCTGAATCCACAAGTACCGGCCGAGGACCAAGAAATTACCCGACCCCGGACATCTGTAACAGTCACAATGGTGTTGTTGAAACTTGCTTGAACATGAATAACGCCCTTTGGTATTCGACGTCCACTTTTACGTGAACCGATCCGTCCCGGCCTACGTGAACCACTTCGTGGTGGAGATTTTGCCATATTTGATCATTTCATAAATATAAGTCAGAGATATATGGATATATCCATTTCATGTCAAAACCGATCTTTTATGTTGATTTGTTCATCGGTTACTTTCTAAACTTTTCGAAAGATTATCCTTGTCTTTGTTTATGTCTCGGGTTGGAACAAATTACTATAATCCGTCCCCTCCTGCGGATCAGTCGACATTTTTCACAAATTTTACGAACTGAAGCCCTTATTTTCATAATTGTTATTCCTTAAATGAATTTCGAATTTACTTATTGGAAGTTGGAAGAAAATAAGTTTCTTGAAATTTTTGAACCGCGATTTGTATCCCCCTGAAAGGAATGTTGAAAAATCACCTAATCACTCAAATCCTTTTGTGTAGTCTATATATTATTATTATATCCTCCAGTTGAATCTGAATCATAACGACTTCCTTCAATTTTGCCTCTAGCCACCGGGAGTAGATGTAGAAAAACGGGTCGCATCCCTCCTGAAACATAATCTAGAATCTTACTTCGCTCTCTAAACTATCTAAAAGAACCCGGAGCATACCTTTGGTAAGTTATTCGGTAATTAAACCTCGAGGAATCCTCCCCTTTTTTTTCTCACAACATAAAAGTAAGCTCCAAATACAATTCGGATAGCAGAATAATTACCATATATAACACAAAATTTCTCCACCGATTCTTTCCAGTCGAGCCGCTCGGTCTGTCATTATACCCCGAGAAGTAGAGAGAATTACAATCCCCATCCCATCTAAAATTCTAGGAATTCGTCGATAGTTAAAATAGATTCGTAGACCGGGTCGACTGAGTCGTTTTAAATTTAAAATGGGTCTATACGGCCCTTTCCTATTCCTTCGATGTCGTAGGGTTAAAACCAAAAACTCTTTTTTGTTTTTGTTTTCCACGAGTTTCCTTGCGTTTTCGATAAAACCCTCTCGCAAAAGGATTTTAACAACGTTTTCGGTGATGTTAGTAGATGCTATTCGAACCGTTCCCTTTCTATTCATGTCAGCATTTCGTATAGAAGTTATTATGTCAGCAATAGTGTCCTTGCCCATGATAAACTGAAAATTTTGTTGCTTCCAAATTTTGATATAATCAACATGTTCTTTTTTTTATGAAAATTATTAAAAGTATATGCGTGAGACATACTCTACTAAATTTTGATTTATCTATTTTATTTTCATACTATCACTATATCGCGGTCCCCTCTTATAATACTTCAGGTGCTAATGAAACTATTTTAGTAAAATTCAACTGTCTCAATTCCCGGGCGATCGCACCAAAAACTCGAGTTCCCTTTGGATTTCCTTCGTGATCAATGACAACTGCAGCATTGTCATCGTACCGTATTATCATACCGTTATCACGTCTGAGTTCTTTACAAGTACGTACAATTACAGCTCTGATCACTTCTGATCTTTCTAGAGGCGTATTGGGTACTGCTTCCTTGATCACAGCAACAATAACGTCACCAATATGAGCATATCTACGATTACTGGCTCCTATGATTCGAATACACATCAATTCTCGGGCACCGCTATTGTCTGCTACATTCAAATGGGTTTGAGGTTGAATCATATCGTTTTTTGAGTCCGTTTTTTTAATGTTTAATTTAAAGTAAAGCACTGAAAGGACGAAGTAAAAAAAAAAAAAGGGAAGACCCGCATTTTTTATACCCAAGATTTGTTTCCTTTGTTTCGACATTCCTATCCCGAAATAATGAATTGAGTTCTTATAGGCATTTTGGACGCCGCTATTGAAATAGCCTTTCGAGCTATATTTTCAGCTACTCCACTCATTTCATAAAGTATTCTACCCGGTTTAACGACGGCTACCCAATATTCGGGGGATCCTTTACCGGACCCCATACGGGTTTCCGTGGGTCTTAGTGTAACGGGTTTGTCTGGAAAGATACGTACCCATATTTTTCCACCGCGCCGTACATTTCGTGTCATTGCGCGGCGCCCCGCTTCGATTTGTCTAGATGTTATCCAAGCGGGTTCAAGTGCTTGAAGAGCATATCTGCCGAAACAAATATGATTACCTCGATAAGATATCCCTTTCATTCTTCCTCTATGTTGTTTACGGAATCTTGTTCTTTTGGGGTTATAATTGATGGTTCTTTCTCAATGCCATCTCTACTACAGAACTGGACATGAGAGTTTCTTCTCATCCAGCTCCTCGCGAATGAAAGGACTAAAAACGATTTTATCAAGATATAGGGGAATTTAATGAATAATATACTGAAGCATAGGATTTTTTGAAAGTTCATCTAATTAATCTATTCTAAATTTGTATATCATGTTTAGATATAGAATTGAAACATTTATGTTCTATTTATAGATAATCTCAATGTCTTTTTTTTTTTTTTATCGTTATAACAAATCTTTATTTTGTTTTGCCCTTTACCATATCGGATCGATCAAAATGAATCAATCCAATAAAATCAAAAAATAAACCTTTCGCGGGCGAATATTTACTCTTTCAATATCTATTTCAGTTGTAGGGTTAGTTCATGACCTCTACGAATAAAAGAATAGTTTAGTTCCTGGGTTCGTTTCGCCATCCCACCCAATAAATCATTAAGATTCATTTCCAATAGAATCTTCTTTTTCTTTATTCACGGGTTCCGTCGTTCCCATTGCTTCTCGATTAATGGTTAGGTCTGAATTCTCCAACGGAGCCCTTAATGAAATTTTTGCTTAAGTCAATTTTCTCAGTTTTTATTGGCTCGGGGCTCTTGATTTTTTTTGTTCTATGAGCGTATTCATCTAGTTAGGGATGAATCATTATTGATGCTATATTACACTGTTTTTTATGAGATGACTTACAGACCTTACATATTGGAATCTTATATCATTGATATTTTCTTTCTCTCTTTCTCTCATCCTTCCATTTATCCGCATGCTTTTCGATTTTCTTTCACAACTTCGAACTTCACAACCTACAATCAGATTGGGTTTTTATGTTATGCAAATTTCAGTTGCTACAACGATATGACCACTATATTATATCTTGACTGGTTCTTTGGATTCAGATAATACGAAGCAATGAGTTGGTTATTAGTGCTATAGTTATTAGTTCATACTACAGGACGGTCCATTTTTTGGAATCCTAGCCCTAAAAAAAACCAACGAGTCGCACACTAAGCATAGCAATTATATAAAAATAAAAAAATCAATCGAATTTTTATTCAACCCTATAGAATTGCGGAATTTCTCATTTTTGTTTTGATTGAAGATAAAAAGAGCTCGTTCTTTGTTCTTTGTTTGGTTTATTTCCATTAATGGGGGGGCTCTAAAGACCCGTAAACTCTTATTTTTTTTCGTCTACAAATATCCAAATTTTGATTCCCAATACCCCGTATATAGTTCGAACCGTATAGGAACAATAATCAATTTTAGCTCCAATGGTTTGTAGAGGAACTCTACCTTCTCTGATCCATTCGGCGCGCGCAATTTCTTTTCCGTCAAGACGCCCTGCAATTTGTACTTGAATTCCTTTTGTATCGGCCTGTTCCGTTAATTCAATAGCTTTTTTCATTGCTTTTCGAAAAGAAACTCGATTTTTTAATTGTCCGGCTATAAATTCGGCAAGAATATTGGGGTGTCCATAAGGATTTGTAATTCGTGTAATAGCAATGTTTATTTTTCGATTCACACAATTAAGTTCTTTTTGTACATTCATCTGTAATTCTTCAATTCTTCGCGGTCTATTTTCTAGTAATAATTTTGGGAACCCTATATAGATTATAACTTGAATTAGATCAATTCTTTTTTGAATCTCTATCCGTGCAATTCCCTCAACACCGGAAGATATTCTGATATTTTTTTTTATATAATTCTTAATAAAGTTTCGTATTTTTTGATCTTCTTGTAGACCCTCGCAATAGTTTTTTGGTTTTGCAAACCAAAGAGAATGATGACTTTGTGTTGTACCAAGCCGGAAACCTAGTGGATTTATTTTTTGTCCCATAATCCCCCATTCCTATATGTATCATGACATGTCATAGTTTTGTTCTTTTTTTTATTTATTAATCTAGTGTTTTTTGAGCACTCGAGATCGAGATAGTCTCTATATTCATATTCAGCTAAGGATATATCTTTTAAAACAATAGTTATATGACAAGTGGGTTTTTTGATCAGATAACTCCGCACTCGGGCTCGAGGTTTTAATCTTTTCGCAGTAGGACCCTCGTTTACTTCGGCTTTAATAATGAATAAACTCGGCTTTAATAATGAATAAACTTCCTTCGTTGAAACCCAGATTGTGAATACCATTTGCTGCTGCAGAATAAACCAATTTTAAAATGGGATAACATGCTCGATAAGGCATGAGTTCGAGTATCATAAGGGTTTCCTCGTAAGAACGTCCACGAATCTGATCAATTACCCTTCGGGCTTTGTGAGCAGACATACATATATGTTGACCTAAAGCAGATACTTCTACCTTCTTCTTTATTATCCTTATCATAAGGTTCACCTCTCACCAATGAATCTATATTCACTTTATTAACGACGGGATCTATTATCATTTTTTGCATGTCCACGGAAATTGATAGTGGGCGCAAATTCTCCCAATTTA